AGCAACAAGCAACGGATTGCGCGGCTTGTTGCGCCGCTCGAAGCTGTTTGAGACCATAGAGAGCCTTCCGAAGCCGGCAAACCAAAGAAGAGTCTGGGGAAGCCTGGGGGAAGCTGCATAAAGACCTCCTGATGTAAATCGCCGTGAAGAAATGCGTTCTTGACGTCTAACTGGGATGAGAGTTGGGCCACTGTTTGACTGCAGCAACAGCAATTAAGGTACGAACAGTGGTAGTGGTAATCTTTGCAACCGGTGCAAAGGTCTCATCGTAGTCCACTCCGTACTCTTGCGCATAACCCGTTGCAACAAGACGAGCCAACTAACGTAACGTAACTGACTCCTGAGAAAACCAACCCCCTTTTGCTACAAGCCGTTTGTACCTCTCTATAAAAAAAGCATCAGAGCCCCCTTGTTTGTAAACCCAACGAAATCCTATAGCCTGCTTGCCCCGTGGTAGAGTAACCAAGTCCCAAATATATTCCTTATCTAAAGCTTGAAGCTTTTCCTGCCTGCCAACAAGGTTGACTGGCGGCCTCTTGATAAGACGTAGGCTCAGAATATGAATGTTGTTAAGAGAGGCTAAAAACATACGATGAGAAGTAGAAAAGAAGACATCATATGAAACAAGGCGGCTATAAGGAGATCGAGAAATACGAGATTGGTATGAAACAAACTTCTCAATGGGATACCTGTTGGATACCTTATGCGAGCTGAACGGCGTACTGTAGAAGGATCTGTAACAGGCTCTGACGGCTCTGGTGAAGAGGATGGGGGCAACTCTGAAGACGTGACTGAGGCACAGCTGTCGTAACTTCAGTATCTTCAACCTGAGGAGCCAAGACTGGAACCACGGTGGAAATAGTTGCCGAGGTCTCGAAGATGTCCTGGAATTAAAGGCCAAGAAACGAACATCTCTAGACATGTATAAACGTCTAGCCACAGGATCAAAACACAACTATCCCTTTTTTTTTTTTACCATATCCATACCCAATAAAAATACACGGAACAGAATGAGAAGATAGTTTGTCTCTTTCTGAAGAGGGAAGAAGAACATAGCATTTACAACAAAAAAGTCTAAAGTGATAGGAGAAAAGCCAATAAGCTGGGGACACCTAAATGGGAAGAGGGTTGTTGCCTGTGGATGAGATATACGGCAGTAAGAACTGCATCAGCCCAGTAGTGTTTAGGAACACTCATGTCTAGTAACAGAGTACGCATCGTTTCACAGATATGTCTGTGTTTACGTTCTGCTATACCTTTTTAGGGGGGTATGAGGACATGATCGTTGATGCAAGATCCCATGCTGTCGTAAGAAGACCTGAAAGTTAGATGAAATTCTCCCCCTGAATCTGTGCTAAGAACTTTTAGGGATGCATCAAATTGATTTGGCGAGAAAATCCTTGTACTAAGGCATGTTCTTCTTTCAAGTAAAAAAATCCAAGTACAACGAGAGAAATCATCAATAAACGAAACGTCACATAATAAGAGTAGCCACATCTAGAGCCAACAGGCGCAGGACCCCAAACATCAGAATGAACAAGCATAAATGGAAAAGAACTAGCATCCATTTTCTTATGATTTTTTGGAAATGAGACATGAGAATGTTAGGCTAAATGACAAGTTTCAAATGATAAACTGTGACCTATTACATACAGAATGAAGACGAAGAGCATAAGGATGACCAAAACGTTGTTTGTGCCACAAGCGGATTGTCTTAAGCTGCTAATTCTTCTTTTTACGGTAAGAGAGCAAAAGCCTGATGAGCCAAAATCAAAGTAGAAGAGCTCCTTTGACCTTTGCCAATCAGATTCCCCAGGTCCTGGATAAAACAACCAAGAGGATGAAACAACACACAATTTGATCCATAAGTTGACCGAGCCTAAAAAAAAATCTATTTTTTAGAATCAAAGATCGAGAAGAAGAAAGGGTAAGGTAACTGATCCAATATGAGTAATGCGAAGAGGAGTATTATCAGCAGTATGAAAAAATGGGTTACCTTTTTATTCTTCGATCGAATCAAGAGCAGCTTTTGAACCAGTAGCTTGAGGCAGCAGTATCCAGGGTAAAATGAAGATGAGGTAGAGGCACCTGAATTGTTGGCAGCAGCAAGCAGGTTTTGAAGAGCAGATATCACACTAGCCGGAATGGACGAAGCACTTTCACTGGAGACATCAGATGTTGCAGATGGTTGGGTTGTGGCTGCATTCGCTCGCTGGCGTTGAAAGCACTGCTCAATGTTGTGCCCTTTGCGTTTGCAATGCAAAAGTGACAAACTTTTTCTTTGAGCTCCAATTAGATTCCGGTTGTACGAGATACAAAAGCTGTATTCTCAGAGACAGATGGAGCAAGTTTAGAGGCAGACTGCTGACGCGTTTCCTCTTGCATGACCATAGCCAAAGCCTCATCAACAGAGGGAAGATCTTAGGTTGGATGGAGGAGCGAACATGATGAAAATCCGCTCGAAGGCCCATAAGAAGAAAGCCGTTTCTGCCTGTTCAAGGACGACAGCCGTTTCACCAGAATGCTGAGGAGTCATGAGTGCCATCTCATCCCAAATGGCGCGCAGCTTTTGGTAAAAATCATGCACTGATAGATCATGCTGACGAATCTCATGGAAATCTTGTTCAAGTTGGAACAGCCGGGCTTCTTCTGGCTATAAAGACGCTGAAAATGGTCCCTGTTTGGCTTGAGTAAAAGAATACAATCCCGAGTATAATCTTGGTTCAATAGAACCAATAATCCAAGAGAGAACAAGACAAGATAAAACTACTTGTTCCAGGTAGCCAGCTTCGTAGCATATTCGGGATCACTTTTGCTTGGGGCAACAATAGACCCATCTATGTAACCAAGCAGTTCCCGACCTCCAATGTAAATCTGCATAGCGAATGCCCAAGAGGCATAGTTCTTCCCATTGAGTTTGGGAGATACTACCTGAGCAGCAGAGGATTGATCGGCCATGGAAAAAACCAGAGAAATGCAGAACGCCAAAAGAAGAATATCCCAACTCGAAGATGATAGCAATCAAGGAAAGGCCACGATCTCTGTCGATGCGATGCCGATCTCTACCGATGCCAAAGGGCGAGACCCACGATCAAAAGAATCCCACACAGGGATGAGATGCACGATGCCCTAAAATCAAAGGGAACCTCAGAAATGGAAAGTCGGGAAGGAGAACGGGAAAACGACACGGTTCCCGATTTCTGGAAGATCCGGCGAGGCACTTCCGCATACGTCAGGCCCAAAAGAATGTCGGATAGAAAAACCCGCTCTGATACCATGTCAAAGTGGAGATGGCTCAGAAATCCCGAATGATTTCATTTTGGTTGATGGGGCCCCTAACACTATATAAAAATGACGAGCCTTTGGCTCTTTCCCGGACTAAACATAAAAAAAGAATAAGGGTTGAGTTTGAATATTCTCAAGACCCCCCTAAAACTCAACTGCCTATGAAATCACGAGCATGGCTTTGGCAAAACTCGAGCACGGCATGGCAAAACCGGATCTGATTGATCTTCAATCTCGGATGCCTTCTGACGCCATGATGGCTAGAGATCCCATCTATATAGAGTCCCGGCCTCTCTTTGGGACTTACGCGCCCATGATCTGTTTTAATGTGGTGGAGCGGCATCCGGGGGACCGCGTGACCCGTCAGATGGGCATAATTCAGAGAATGCCAGCCGCTCTAGATGCTGAGACGCGGGGACTGCGTGCTTCGAGAGGGGGAGGAGACCTTAGCCGATGATTCGCCAGAGAGGCATGACCTTTCTCCCTTCCTCGCCAATCTTTGCTTTTGCAACACCTTGCCTGACTCCTGACTCTCACCCTTGCCGTATGGCAGATAGTTCGTTGGCACCGGCGGTTCCAGCGCGTGGCAGATAGGGAGCCTGTCACTAAGGAACGGGGGCTTACTCAGGACTACTGCGACTGGTATGCCTCGGTCTATGTTGGACGCCAGCAAGGCAAGGCGAGGGTTCCCAGGAATAACGTGGTGTCCCACGGAGCCGAGGTAGAGGAAGCCCAAAGGTTGAGGAACAGGGTGGCAGAGCTGGAGCAGGAGCTGGAGACTAAGGCATGATCCCTAGCTCTTCTGGACTTCACTTTTCTCTTAGCCTTTGACTTCATGCACCATGCGCTAATTCCAAGCTTGCTTTTCTTGCAGAGAGAGGCGCATGCTGGCAGTGCGAGCCAGATAGAGCGGCTAGAAGAGGAGATTGCCAGCCTGACCCGGCGGTTGGAGAGGCGAAGTTTACTTATGAGCAGCGGGAGGGAGAGATGCGGGCTGCCTATGCACGCATGGAGGGTGATTTGAGGGCAGCTCCCTCATGGGAGGCGGGAGAGCGAGCTTGAGCAGAGGCTCAAGGAGTCAGAGGAGAGAGCGGTTCGTCTCCAAAGGGAGAGTTGGATGAGACGCGGTCTGGGAGCGATGAGAGGTGGCGCCGCAGAGTGCGAGACCAGCAAACGGTGCAAACGGAGGCAGCAAGCTACGGAGCAAGTTCAGGCGCCCTAGCGGGCGCCTTCACTTGCTGCCTCCACTTGCTTGAGCGCTAACGCCTAACCGAACAAGCAACGGATGAGCGCCTCGCGCTCAAGCCGTTGCAACAAGCAACGGATTGAGCGCTGACGCGCGAAAGCCGTTGCAACAAGCGAGAAAACTACAGCGCAACAAGCAACGGATTGAGCGCTAGCGCTCAAGCCGTTGCGCGGTAGCGCAGCCAGCGCAACGGCAGCGCGCTAGCGCGTGCATCCGTTTTGAATCTTGCTGCTAGCCGCGCTAGCGCGGCGCTAACGAGCGGCTGCGCTACCGCGCCGCGCTAGCGCTCAAGCAAGTAGGCTCGAAAGCCGGAGTGCGCGTTAGCGCACTTACGTTTTCTCGCTTGTTGCATCCGGCTTTCTTGCTGCTCACGTTTTTCATCATGCTTCGTGCGCTAGCGAGCTGGGGCTCTTGATCCCGTTGGTTGAGCGAGCGAGTATTCCTCCTCAGAGCGATCCCCTATTGCTCATTCAGACCTATCACCCGCCTCAGCAGGGATGATAGACTACCCCACCCCAACCACTCTGATGGATGCCTTACCCGATTCGGATTGAGGGACCGGCGTTCTTCTCCAACCTTATTCATTCTATAGGGCGAGTGACTTCGCGCCTCTCCCGCTGCTTCATTGTCCCCCGAAAATTCTCAATTCCCTCGATATAGAGGCTATAGCCCACCTTTTCCGAGTCAAGTGTTTGGGCCGATCCCAAAGATAAAACAAATAAAGGAGGGGCTTTGATTCGTGTTTGCCGGCTTCCACCCGTGGATCTGCCGGCAAAGAGATCTCGATCCCAGGAGTACTCCTATCTTTCCCTGACCTGGCTGATGGAAAGATGCTTGGTTCAGTCGTTTCTATGCCCCTTTGTCCAGAGGGAGGGATCTATTCCCGAATGGCTGACTCACCGATAAAGCTGGCAGGGGAGGCATTTCCTCTGGGAGGGATGAAAGAAGCAGAGATATTAGACTCAGCCCGAGCTTGAAATTGAACTTACCAATGCCGGATAGGAATTGATAACGGGAGAGGACAGCCACAGCCCATCCGATGATCGAATCGGGATCACCCACCCCTCCGATATGATTTACCCATGGAAGGAATGTGTATCCTTCCATGAGTTAAACTCCCAGGGCTCATGGCATGCTTGCATCCTAAAGCATGTTGAGCCTATATTGGTACTAGCCCGGACCAACCTCACTCTCTCTTTCTGCGTGCACTGCTTCTTCATCAGCAGGTAGGGAATTCGAGACTCCGGCCTCACCCGACCTTGGCTGGCCTATGACCACAGATTGGGTGCAAGCGGCGCTCCTTCCTTTGTTCATCCTTGTTGTTTCGGTCGGTGAGTTCCTCTCCCGGTGGTCGAGTTACTTCGTTCCTTAGGGGCGAATGGACAAAAGAGGGACTGGGAGGGACGGGGAATCCAGGTATTCCTATCTATTCAATCACTGATTCCGAGAGAGTTGGTGCGGGGCAAGACCCACCATCTGATCTGAGCAGCTTAAGCCCACCTACTTTCGAACGGAGTCAACGAAAGCTTCTATTTCAACGCATGTCCGGGCGGGAAGGAACGATGAACGAACGGAGCAGATATAGATAGTAGGGAACTCAATCAGTGCTTCTGAAGAGGCGAGGCCCCATCCGGACCGATTCTTCCTACGCGGAGATCGGCCTATGAAAGATACCTGGATTCGCCTGCAAGGGGAAAAGGAGTTTTGGGTGCTTGAGATTCGGGTCGATGCGGATCGGAGTGAGAAGAGGTCTTTCATCCATCCATGACGAGAATCAGTATATGCCTATCGTAGGCTTAGAGTGATTTTCGGGAAAGGCGAAAGTGAAACGACTTGATGAGCTAAGAGTACTACCTTCGAGAGAAAATCCGTGCTCCCCATAACGAAGAGAGTTTTTTGTTCCCCGGCCGATAGGAAGAAAACGAAAAATTGTCTGCTCATAGCATGGGGGGTGACAGTCACACATATCCTCCTGATTCACCAAACCAAACCTTTCAAAGACGGGTACTCAGTTCGGGCTTCTCTAAAGGGAAGCCCTCTCTTCTGCCACGCGTTCCTATCAATATCGATTAGAGTATATTGAAAGAGAAATTTGCATGCGTCCCAACGGATACCAACAAGTGGAGTTAATGCTATATATCCTCCTTTCCTTAGTAGGGTTTATCCCTTAACAAGATACCGATTCAAGCTCATTTAGGGCGAGTGTAACGATGAAGGGATTCCTCGAAAGAAGCACGAGCTGAGCGTCTTCAAGCAGGCACGCTTTGGGATGGGAGTAGTTGGGAGTTGGTGCGATTAGTTGCTTTTAGTTTCGAGTGAGGGAGTGGAGTTCAGGGATCCCTTTAAAGAAGCCCTCGGTATGGGGGGAGATCCAAAGGGGGTATGTTAGTCAAATAGAGGGGTCTCACGGGGGCGTAGTCCACGGCTTTAGCCTTAAGCTAGTAAGGGCTGTAATTCTTGTATTGGGCGAACCAAAGCGTTAAATAGCGCCGTTTAGTGGCGTGCAGGGAGTAGTCGTCTTGTTGCTGGTAGGTGCGACTATTGGAGTTGACTACCTTACATAAGGTATGTGTGAGTCAAGATTTTCCTTAGTGATCCGAAGGAGCAATTGGAGTTACTGCAGACTGGCTTCCTCCCATATACCCCCGCTGACTGTGCTTGCTTATGCTTGCGCTCACGGAGACTTTGTCTGGGTTCGTCTAGCTTTGCATTGCTTGCCTTGGACTCACTTTGCCCAGCTTTGCATCCCCCCCCCCCCCCGAAAAAGCTCCTTTCACCCTGGTCCCATTCCTTTCATTTACTGAGCCATTTTAAAAAATGTTAATACTTATCTCGGTATATGAGATAGAAAGTGTGTCGGTTTCAAATGCCCCCTTCTCGAGTGAAAAGCTCGTTTTAAGACTTTCTCGCTATATTCGCGTTCAAGTCTTTCGGTTTCAAATGTCCTTCTCGAGTTCAATCTTGTTTTAATTCAATTGCTGCTAAGCGCTATATTCGCATGACTGAATCGAATTGCGAATGCTTTCTCAGGAGTGAGATCTTGTTTTAATCATTTTGCCAAACTATTCGAATGAAATGAGTTACGCGCCAAAGCAACTAAGTTAAGGGCAAGCGGAGGCAGCTTCTTCGTGCTATAAGTGGGCGCGCCAGAGAAAACTATATACGTCGTTTTTCAGCCCCTACTCCTATAAAGGCAGGCTGCCCTATTGATCGCCGCTCTACCACTGGACTTTGTGTCTTCCTTTGAGACTATCTTATTTCCTGGAAGAGCAAAAAGCAGGACACTGTATCCAAATCCAGTGCAGAGGCAGAATACTTGGCTATGTCTGCAGCCACTAGTGAAGTGGTTTGGTTACGCAGGCTTCTATCTGATCTTGGGGTTCATCTCACCGCTGCAACGCCTCTTCATTGTGACAATAACGGCGCTATTCAGATTGCAACCAACCCTGTCTTTAATGAGCGTACAATAATAAACGAAGTGGCCTTACTCATTTAGGGCGCTTCACTCGCGAGAAGTGCTTGGATTAAAAGACAGCCCTTTATTTCGTCCGACCTTAAGATTGCAGATTTGGAACCAGACTCGGCATTCATTCTTTTTGGGCGCTTCTTGACCTCTCATTTGTTCTAGTTTTAGGGGGAGTGTAATATCATGTATTATTAACAAGTTGTATTACGGCTCTTTCTGTCCTTTGCTTTCTTCTTGATTTGTATATGCCTGGGAAGTCTGATTTGATTTCATTGTCTTTAGTTTCACTTATAGAGCTTAAGCCCCTCTTTTCCAGTGTTTGAAAATGCTTATTCTCCCAAAACCTTTCTCTTCAAGCTATCAGAGACGACATAGGATGGAGTGATGATGACGGCGCATGAATCAGATCGGCGTGAATTTGACACTTCATGCATCCCCTGACGAATTTATTACAATCTTGATCCGTCATATCCTTTTCGAATGATCTTTTTAGCGAGCATCTGGCTGTTGACATGGCCTCCGCAAACCCCCGAGTAGAGCTCACGAATGGCGTGCTGAGCTTCTTCTTTATCTAGACATCGCAAAAGTCTCCTTTCGAATGATCGCTTGTAAAGTACGCCAGCTAGTAGCACGTAGCGGGTAGCCAGCTGTCGAAGTACTTCCTATCTGCTTTAGTCGCGTAATTTGGGAAACTTCCCTCTTGGTTGAAGTGCTTTATGTCATAGTACAATTGGTTTCCAGCATCGCCGGCCTCTTCTGCTTCGGCCAGAACCTCATCATCATCACTGCTTTCACTCGAGTCATCATGCATGAGGTATTCTCCTTGGATTTCTTCTTCTTCCTCCTCAACCTTTGATTTTCCCGGAGGGGAGGACTTTTCGATGTACTTCCGGTCTTCTGGGCTGGATGAATAAGTATGCCGGCTGATATAGCTTTTCAACAACGAGTGATTCCATTGACCGGTACAAAGGCATCTCGACTATGGAGGCCAGGGTAGCTATCGCATCGGCTAGGCGGTTCTTGTCTCTAGGCACATGGACGAAAACCACCTCATCAAAGAGTGAGACTAGGCGTTCGGCTAGCTCTTGATACGGAATCCACTTAGAGTCCCTGGTCTTCCACTCTCCCACGACCTGACTGATAACCAATTTCGAGTCCCCAACCACTTTTAGGCGAGTCACTCCAAACGTGAGAGCGCTTTTCAGGCTAGTTTTGTGTGGTCCCTTTTTTGAGGGAGCATGGCGTGAGAGGAGGGAGCGCCCTAACCAACAAGCGAGAAAACTACAGCGCAACAAGCAACGGATTGAGCGCTAGCGCGGCGCTAACGCGCAGCCGAGCAAGCGATTCAAAGCCGTTGCTTGTTGCGCTAGCGCGTGCATCCGTTTTGAATCTTGCTGCTAGCCGCGCTAGCGCTCAAGCCGTTGCGCTAACGCGCAGCCAGCGCAACGGCAGCGCGCTAGCGCGTGCATCCGTTTTGAATCTTGCTGCAACGGCAAAGCGCGTTGCGGCGCCCTAGCGGGCGCCTGAACTTGCAGCCTTCGCTTGCTTGCGCTCAAGCCGTTGCGCTAACAGCATGATGAAAAACGGATGCAACAAGCAACGGATTGAGCGCTAGCGCGGCGCGGTAGCGCAGCCGTTTTCTTGCTGCTAGCGCGCTAGATCGAGCGGCGCCGTTGCTTGCTGGGGCTGCCATTAGTTAGCTGCAAGGGTTGTCGTACGCTCATCCCTTACTGAAAGTGGGAGGTCAGCGGCATCGGTAAGCATTCCGGTCTTAAGCCAATCAGTCCGAGTAGGCAGCAAGCATAGGGGCATCAGTGCGATTGATTTCCCCTTACTCTCTCTCTATAAAAAAAGCCCTTCTTTTTATAACTCTTATTAGTCAGCTAGGAATCAAAGGGATGCCATTACTTTAGAGCTACTAGCTTAGCGAATCCCCTTGCTTTTATTCAATAGTACGATCCCCGGCCATATGTCCTCCTTCCACTCTTGTTGGGGCATAACGGTTGGCGGATAGTGGCTGAGCGTTAGAAGGAAGAAGCATAGGAAAGGTAGCGAACTGTGGAAAGCCTTAGGTAAAGCATTCCTTTAGTTCTGGAGTCTTAGGACTGGCTCTCTATGCCCATTTCTATGTAGTCAAAAGGCCAGTGAAAGCAATCGAATGATGGACGACTAAGCTTCTAACAAGTATCGATAAGAAAGCGCAATCAGCCAAATCCAAGCGATATCTCTCTGCTGTTTAGCTCATCTAGCTCATCTGTAACGGTCAACTGTCGTCAACGGGAATATGAGGAACTTCATGGCCGATTTAGTCTAGTCAAAAGACGTGTTCAAGCTAGCTCATAGGCAGAGGTACTATAGGTCAATGAAAATGCTCAGATAGGCCTTATTTTAGTAGCATCTGCCCTGCCCGCCTTTCTGTCCAATAAACGGTCGTCGAGCTCTCGCAATAGGTCTATGGCAAAGGGTTAATCTCCTTCCCTTGTCTTTGTATCGGTATCAATGCGCAAACGCTCATCTCTATCTGTATACGTTGCTTTGTTAATGCAATCTTCCTGCTGTCTTTAGCGCTTCCCTTCTGTCTCAATCGATCGTGTCCTGACTCAATCCGTTCTCTTCCCTTCCTTAGTAACAGGCAGCAGCAGAGGTCGATAGGCAGCAATAAGTCAATCTGTGCGCCATCTGTCTTTTTTCCCCTATCTCTTGCAATCGCGAGCTGTCAGCTGTCTGTTCAACTCTATCGGTCTCTCCTGTCTTTATTAGTCTCGGTCTTCCTGCCTGGTCAACTGGTCAATCCGTCGGTCTAGGGATAGGCTGGCAAGCAGTTAATCGATATCTGGAATTAGTTCCCCTTCCTTAATTGGTCTTCCTTAATCGGTCTCATGGGTCAGAGTACTTGGGCCTGGAAAAAGGATATCAAATAGCCTTTCTTTTGTAGTAAGCCCCTGAAGACGCTCGTCCCGCTCCTCTAGTTCAAGTAGAAAGAGAGTTAAGCTAGCTTAGTGAATCGATTTCTTTTGACAAATCCTCCCCTTCATCCCTTGCTTCTTTGAAAGTGCTTTCCTTTGAGTGAAGGCAGCATAAGTGCATTGGTCACATAGGCTTGAAAGTACCCGCTCGTGTCCTATTCAGAAAATTCCTTGTATAGTCTAAATGTAAAAGTATCGCGGATTGGCCCTGCTAGTGTGCGAATCCCTTCGCCTCTTCTGTCCATTCCTAGAGAGTATTATGTGGCCTGGCTTCTTTCATCGGTGGAATCTGCCCTCCAGCCCTTCCCGGTCAACTGCGGAAAACCTTATCAATGAAATTGCCGATTTTTGAGCCTATCTCGCTAGTTCAAGCCCTCTTATGGGTCTTTTTACAAGTTCTGCTTTCACATGCTCTTTAACTTGCCCTGATCTGCCGTCCAATCCACATACATTCATTCAACTCGGTAAATATGGCTTAGCTGGCTCTCTGCCCGCCTCTCTATTATTGATAGGCTCGGTAGGCTAAGTAAGTACTTCCATTGGCCAGTACTTCTCTTGTTAGGCTAGCTAGTAAGTAACGTAGACGTAGTTGGCAAGGCTTTCGTGCTAGTAGCTTATGAGTCAGATGCCTCTTCTCTCTCCTTCTTTCGAGCCTAGGCTTCTGTTGGATGTCGCTTAGTTTATATGTCCATCTTTTTCCTTAAACCAGAGGTTTTTTTTCCCTCGAATAAGTGGAAATACATTGGAAATACATACACCACCGCCTGTAACAGGATTGCTAGTTGGCCCCCTTTTAGCGATATCCCCTTCAAACATGAGTAGGAGACTTCTAGTTGAGAAAGTCGTTGAGTTCTAATAAGCTGTAGTCTATTGAGTTGAAGCTGCAGTCGTTGACTTGTAAGCCGTAGTCTTCGATTCTTGCCTTGGCAGAGTAGATGACTTCCCTTGCTGAATAGAAGAGGAAGCTTCTGCCCCTCTCCCTTCTTTTGAGTCTACGCGCTTCTGCTTAGTTTGTCGTTTATATGCTCCTTAAGCCAGAGGCCAGTTCAATTGATCTTCTCATAGGTGGAACACACTGCCTGTAATTAGCGATCTTCCTCTTTTTCACAAGCATGAGTAGGACTTCTAGTGTTGGGAAAGTCATCCTTGGCATAAGCTCTAGTGGATCTCTGTTATGGCATTCCCATATGCTTCCTAATTCCTATTTATGCAACTATGCCAATTCCTATATGTTTCCATATTCCCTATAGTGCTATACCATTCCCTCTCTTTTCTTCCCACTCCCTCACCGGGTCCCCTCTGTAAAGATCTTTTCCTGCTTAGGTTAGCTCTACTTCCTAGCCTGCCTGGTCTACGCCCATCCAAATTTAGCATTGTGTCTCGATGGCAATATCTCTTTAGGTTGAGTAAGAAGCTATATCTCCATAGGTTGATCGTCTCAACGCCCCTTTCTCTTCAGCAACAAGTCCAGCTTAAGCCCTATCATGTCAATGTAACTAGTGACCTTCAAATGCAGTAAAATGCGTTCTTTTCGGCTTCTACATGCGCCCCCCCCCCCAATCGCCCTTGTTTTAGCGTTCTCCCGCCGCAAATGCTCTCTCTTCGTTCTGAGCTCAAGTGCTAATAATGGTTTGAGGTCTAGTCCACCTGTGCCCGCCTAGCTTATCTCCTTTAGTAATAAGAGTAACAAGCCCAGTTCAGGCTATCTCCATAGGTAGTAGTGTACTTAGTGGGTCGTCTCAATGCCTCTCTCTTTAGTCGAAAGCCCCTGTTTAAGCCCCTCTTTAGGCTGTCTCAACTAGCGATACCTTAACACATGCGATAAAATGCCGTATTTCCTGGTCTCAATTGCCCTTGTTAGCGTTCTCCCTCGCTCTGAGCTCATCAAGTGCTAGTGGCCTAGTCTGCCTGCCTGCTTAGCTTATCTCTTCTATTTCTCATTTGGTTGGCCCTTCCCGTCCCTTGAGTGAGTTAGATAGCCCATTCCTTGCTGCTTGCTTAGTAGCCCTTGACGAATTCCTTTTAATAAGGATCTTCCGGCCCCTCGCATTTTTAGGTTAAAGCTTTTATTGTTCTAAATCTTCTTCCCTTGTTTTCTTTCATCCTACCCTTGCTATCTTTCTCGGTTCAGGCCTTTACTGTGAAAAGAGATCCAGCTCCTGCTATATCTTTTGCAATTGCTCCTCGGTCTGGGGCCGTCCTTGAATTTAATGGATTGATCCGCCATTGCGTAATGCCTTTCTGCTTTCTGTAAATTCAAGATAAAGATGATTTCCGCGCCCCTAGCTCTCAGTGCGAAGTTTTTGATTCTCTACTGCTTTCTCTAATGCTAGCTCTCGATTGATTGAGTCTAGTCAAAAAACAAACGAGACTTTAGTGGCTCCTGGAATCCATAGGGTCAATAAATGTGCCATGGCCCCTTTGAAGGCGTAGTGTAGACTACTTTCATTCCACTTTCATCTTTCTATATAGTCCTTATGCGCGTACAGTCCTTTCGCGCTACGCTAGGACGCTTATATCCGTTGCTTGCATTCTTCCTCCCTCTCTATTTGATTTGCTTCCTTTGGAGTTTGAGCTTTGCCATCTCTTCCAGTGTCCTGTGCCCTTGTCTTTCGCTCTATGGCAGCAAAGGATGCGCCTATTAAGGAATAGCAGCGTGGTAGATCGACACGGTTATAGTTTAGGGGGAGCAGCAAGAAAGCATTCGTCAATTCTCGTCAATCAGTACAATAGCGCTTCCTGTCTTTTATATAAAAAATCTATCTTCTTAAGTAGCAGTAGCTAGCATTCGAGTCCTTGGTACCAGAAAAGGAGGATACAATTAGTGCAACTATCTTCTGTCCAAGCGATGACTGTCCTTTTTGCTGTGCCAAATCCCCTCACGCCAACACAGGAGTTGGGGGGTACACCCATGCATATGTTTAGCTCTTGGCTCCGGTTCCCTACTGTCTACTCTCCTAGGTCTGTCAGCTGACGTCCGAAGAATCGATGGTCCCTCCAATTACTTATGGAGCCCCTTTGTTCGTATCACTCATCGGCCTCGCGCCGGTCCCTCTCGATTCTCCCCGGATTGGAGGATCACCTTTGACCTGCCCGAACTGCTAATATGGCTAGTCTACGTGCCGATCGTTTCCCAGAGGTGGGAGCGGTCCCCTTTCGGGAGAGAAAGTGAGTCACTGCTGTCCGACTTAACCGGGCGATTCCGACAGCGTCCCTTGGCCTGGTCACCTATTATAACACACGATCCATGTCTCACTTTGATCGAACACCCCCATTCTCGTTTGAATTCTGGAGCTCGACCTTCGTTGCTCGGATGCGCTTGACTGAAGAGTCCTCGACAGGTCATTAGCCAGAAAGTTCCAAAGGGAGAACAAGTCAGAGACTCACTCGGCTATATCCTCCTCAGGACCTGCCCGACATGCTGTTGACTTGGAGATGAATTCTCCGGCCGTACCTTCTGCGGTCGTTACGCTTGGTCGGTCATGTTGGGACCAAAGAAAAGTATAAGCCTCAACCGTGTCGATGGCATTATAACTAAAGTACGCGACCTCCAAAATAAACATCTACATCCCGTCGCTACCCTTTCAGCCCTTTCAATGTTCATCTTCCCGCGTGAGGGTGATCAGCGCTCTCGTTCACGAAGCCAACCGAGTTGCTCATGGGAAGGAGCATGTGAGGCATTATTCGTCTCTTCGAACGGAGCCCAGGTTGCCCTGGTTAACTATGTATAACCTCCTCATCAACAGACGTTTCCCGAATAACCATTCATTTAATGAAAAACCTGCGCTTGTTAGCAGCTGAATCACTCTCTCCTCTCGTAGTGGGCCTCTTTTCTTTCCCCCGCTGGCATGAGGCTGCTAGGTGAGCACCACTAGCTCTTCTTCTTGTGAGAATAAATAGAGGGGTGCGCTTTCCCTTTTCATGAGTAGATCTTCCCGCCCCCGTGCCTCCCTTTACTCAATGCTCCTGAAGTCCGAAAAGGAGACTGAGTGGACAGGGGGCAGGGAAGTTAAGTTACAGAAATGGTAGTCGTGGACTGGTACCGCAGTACTGCCTACTTTGGATACTCCTTATTGTGATCCCTCACTCTGGGCTAAGATAGTCTCTTAAGTGCTAGCGTAGCGGGGCAATGAACCTTATCTACAGCCCTCCTACCAAGAACTACTAGAGCTCTCTATGCGAGGGAAAGGGTACAGATAGGCGGATTGACGCATCTGAGCAGGCAGGGAAGACTTTGTGCTTGGAATATGAAGCAAGCAACGGCGCCGCTCGATCTAGCGCGCGCAGTAGTTTTTCATCATGCTGCTAGCGCGCCTGTAGTTTTCTCGCTTGTTTCTTCGCTCCCCCCTTTGAATTTCCAATTCCTCCTTTTCGTTCTACTTAGGTGGAGCAATCCGAACTCTCGACAGAATATAAAAGAGGACCGCAGGCCTGTGTAGACACCTCAACGAACTCATGTGGACACTCCTCAGCCCGAGGACAATCTCTCAAATACACATTAAGATGTTGACCCGTTTTTCTTTTCTTTGCTGATTCCTCTCAATGAAATTTGCCATGTTGCACTAAGTTACTTACGGATGTATGCATGCGGTCCGGGAACACTTTGGGGTGAACACCCATCCGAACAAGTAGGGTCAATAGTTCAGCATTTAGGCCGTAACATTTAGCAACAAACAAATCTTTAACCCAACAAGTGCTCTCCGAACCAAGCTAGGTAGTCTCCTATCACTAGGCTCACCAACCAACCTGGACTTTGATTCTTATTATTCCTACCGGATATCAAAACCATAAGGATTGTTTCCAGCCATGAGTTCCCATATGACATAAGCGCTCTTGGGTGGGGTGGGCCATCATTCGCCAGGTCTTTGAGTGCCCGTCGTACCACGTGGTTGGTGCACTAGGCTGATCGAGACTCGACTTTTCGGATCTGGCACCTGCGCCCGGCCCGGTCTGCCAGCTCTTAGTGGCTCTACGTCCGGTCGTGCGTGGTATGTTCGCGATTCGTACAAATGGAACGCATCGCGTACTATAACCTTCCTTTATTGATTGGGCTGGGCCATTCCATCAAATCTTTGAGAAGGGGCCCAATCTCGTATTTGATGGTCGGCGTGGCGATAGGCTTCGCTTCTACGACTGGCTTCCCAGCCGTTGCAAACACTGAGCGAGAACGGTAAGGGGCGCACAAACAATGTCGTTGCGCGGGGAAGCGATGAAACAAGCGAGAAAACTACAGGCGCGCTAGCGCCCAACCTATACACCAAGGTGGTATAGCTTTCTTCGCATGCTCTTGGGCGCACTTCGGCGCCGCTCTGATGACTTCTGAAGGGCAAACAAAGCCGTCCGGCCCTACCGGATTAGGAATGCGAAGGCCTTTCCTTCGAAAGGAGACCCGGGAAAGAAAGAGCTATGCTATTGACCGACCCTTTCGTAGTGACTTCGAATCAATAGGCCTCCCCTTTTTTATCATTTTGTTTGAGGCGGGCCAAATAGAGAATGAAATGCAGAAATAGGGGAAGTCGCCTTTTTTTTGGTTTAAGGGCTGCTCGCCCTACCGAAGTACCAAAGGCTTTCGGGGCTTACACCCATAGTCTTTCAGTAGCGCCCTTAGAATCTAAGCCTTTTGAAGCGCCAGTAGTTGTAGCTGTGGGTAGGGCTTTCATTCTTATCGCTCCGGGTTCCGATCTATATGACCTCCGGGCGGTACAAAGTACACCTCTTCCGTAGAGGCAGGTAGTAACCTAACCTTTAAGAGTCTGTTCAAGGCTCTTATCTATCAATGGAAAGATCTCCGTGCGTGGCGTGATAAGGAATCCTAGAAAAGATCGATTGAGACTCCCTCCCCGGTCCCACGAAGATCTCTACGTACTTGTCCAGTCCAGGACAACTGAGATCTTCCGGTCTGCGTGCGTGGGAGCAGCTCAAACAAAGAAGAGTCTGGTCCGGTCTGAATTCAGGCCCGGCCCGCCGTCTGCTGCTAGGTCCGGGAATGGCGCCAGGCGAGGGCGCCGCTATGCCCCGCTGCTCTGCTGCGGCCGGCCCCCGGACTATGCAAAAGAATCGAGGCCGGGGGGTCTCGTCCATAGTGGTTCCCCCCCGCCTTTGGTGATTGACCGAACAAATAGGCCTAGATCTATGCCCCTTAATGAATCGAATGGTCCTTCGACCTTCGTTTGATTCCGACGGCCGGCATAGATCTCATGAGACCCGCCCACTATTACTACGAAAAAAGCCCTGCCCTTTTCCTTCGCTACTAGGAGAGTAAGCAACTTCTATTAGCGCCGGACCTTGAGTCGAATTGATCGTGTCATGTGCAACGTCCATCAATGATGGTTCATTAATGTCCATTGATTTAGACTCCTTCCCCCTTCCCTTATACGAATAAGATCGAGAGGGGCCCGAAAGCCCCCAAACCAAGAACGGAAACGGAAGCCTTTCGACTCACTCTCGTATGGCTCGCCCTCGAGCCCTGGGCAGGTCGGCCGGGTCTTTCCCTGTTGTTCTGTTCCCGCCACGAGAAAGACGCACGGAAGAGGTATGCCCAGCGCGCGGAGGATCCGTTGAGAGTGTCTGTTGTCTCGGTAGGGAACAGTACGATCTTTTCCCCTATTGTATGGAATCAATAAAAAAAGAGGTCAGTGCTACGGCCCCCTATTGTTTGATCCAATATTGACCGGGGACGAGCCCCGACTTCCATAGGTCCTTGGTTTGACCTCCCGTAGTGGTCCTTGCTTTTAAGAAAGCGGAGCGGGGCCTGCAAACGGAGGAGCAAGTTCAGGCGCCCGCTAGGGCGCCGCAACGCGTCAGGTTGCTCAAAGCCCAAGAGCATGCGAAGAAAGCCCCAACTCTAAACCAAATAAGGGTACCAATCCTGTAGTTTTCTTCGCTTGCTCAGTGTGCCCCCCTTTCGTCGAGTGCCCCGCCCGGTTCACTGGGCTGTTGGCCTACCAAGCACTTGCCCGCTGCTCCTGCCGCCCGCCAAGCGGGCGGAGCGCTCGTTATCCTTACTGTTCTCTCTGCTGGGGCCCCCTCCCATTGCTCTAGCCATAAGCTATGGCAGCTCCAGCTCGCAACCACAGGGGCCCGCCCTGCGAGGCCAGAGTGGGCTCAGCGGTCAGCCCCCATTCGAATTACGTTAGGGGGTCTTTCGCTTTTGCCAGATCTAGAGAGATACTACGAGTCCTCCGTCCCAGATTCCATCGCCGCGGCCATCTGGTTCACCGGTACTACCAAAAAGTCTCATGCTTACGTGACTGTTACTGATGTAAGTATTATCTCGGACCACGAAGACCCCGGTCGTGCTTCTGGTTTCCATTCCCATCATCATATTGATGATAAATCTCCTCGTGCTCTGCCATAAGAACTTGGAGTCCGTATCATGGTGAAGGTAAGGTAACGCTGTGATTCTTGCTCAAAAAACAGACCGAACGCGTTCGAGTTATTGGCTCGTCCGACCCGGCAGCATTCATGAGTCGCTCGTTCAACTGTCCCTCGGAGACACGGTCGAGAAGTGCCATGCATGGTCGCCCCCCGTCCTTTCTTTCTCTCGGTCCCACCCAGCAAGATACGGCGAAGCCAACAAGCGAGAAAACAAGCAACGGATGAGCGCGTCAGCGCGAAAGCATGCGAAAGCCGGAGTGCGCTAACGCGCACTGTAGTTTTCTCGCTTGTTTGTTGGTTAGGGGCTCCCTAAAGACTAAAGAAATGGATCAAAAAAAGGGGGGACTTCTGCAACGGGCTATGCCACCCATTACTTATGAGGGAAGTCGCATCCGTCCCATCGCAAGCACCTACAATGTCATGATCACATTGGTTTACCCTTTTTTCTTTGGTAGTTCAACGGACGGTCGCCCCTCCAACAAGAAAAGGTATAAATATTGAAACTTCTCTGCCATTTGGATCGGAGAATTTATGGAGGAAATCGGGTTTTAAATTTCCAGAAACCGCACGATTATATAGCCAAAGGGAATACGCCGCGCCTAAAATCATCCCAAGCGCTGCTAATGTGGCTACTAAGCTATTTCTTTGGAAAGCTCCTACTGAGATGGGAAATTCCCCGATAAAGCTGCTAGTACCAGGTGAACTCATATTGGCCAAAGTGGAAGAGAAGGAAATGGTAGGGAGATTCGGCATGGTGCTCACTGAACCTCCGTAATATCTAGCAAGTCGAGTCTTATGTCGGTCATATAGAACACCAACACATAGAAAAAGGGCTGGAGGAACCGGTCCATGACTTGACATCGGTGGAATGCTACCTCCAATTCCCTGTATGTTCGATAGAGCCAAAGATTCCCCCCCACTGATCGGAGTACGCCGATTACCCCCCGAACCGTACAAGATAGTTACCACCTATCATACGGCTTTCTAACTTCACTTCTTTTTCTGGTCGTTCCGCTCTGTCGGATCGATGGTAGTATAAGAGATCTGTAACCCCCCGACATTTTTGACATAATGGTTCCTGCTTCCTACCCATAGTTAGCATGTATCTCCCCGGGTCATACTTTAGTATCACATCGTAGACCCCCACCCCAACTCTATCTTCCTTATCAGTGAACCGGAACATAGTGCATAGGTACTCTTCGATGCAGCGGGGACGAGACGACGTGACATACTACGATCACGTACAGAAGTGCTGCCCTTCGGCTCGGCAATATGGAACCTCTCAACAGCTCCCGTTCCTTTATGGGGTCCTATCGGGATAGGTAGGCCCAAGCCTTTCCCCTCCCCCCGACCGAGCAGTAGTTCCCCACGGCTGACAAATAGGAGTTTAGGCCGTAAAAGAAAGGCACCGGCCCCCATTCCCCCCCACTGGGATTTTGCTTTCCTTATCTACGTGCGCACTGCGTCAGCACTGGCGAAAAAGAGGTCGGCTTTACTGAAGAAGAAGGGGCGGGCCGGGTGCTTGTGGGCCCCCTCTGCAGCAAGTGCTTGTTGGACCCCCACCCCCGTTTCCCGAGAGGGGGCCGGGCTGTGTTTCCCCAGCGGCCGGCCAGTGGCGGCAGAAAACGAACTCGGGTGGGCTCCGCGCGGTTCGCGTTTTCTTGTGTTGAGAGCTTCTCATTCTCTTATAGAAGCCCGCGTCCACGCCGGGGACGGGTAAAGCCCAGCGAAGCAGCAGGGAGCACTGAGCAATGGGGGGGATGAGGGCGACTCCGCCCATGGGTTGGACCACACCACAGGCGGAAGTCCTTCCACGGCAGGAGAAGGGCAGGGCAGCGTCCTCGTTGTCGGACCGGAACAAGAAACGGAAGCTAGTCGTTGGAGGGGCTCGTGGAGTGCGACTCCACAGAAGAGTACGCGCGCTAGCGCGCTACAACTAGCACTTGGAAGCCAGCTGAAAAACGGATGCAACAAGCGAGAAAACGTAAGTGCGCTAACGCGCACTCCGGCTTTCGCATGCTTTCGCGCTGACGCGCTCAAGCCGTTGCGCGTTAAGCATGATGAAAAACGGATGCAACAAGCAACGGATTGAGCGCTAGCGCGGCGCGGTAGCGCAGCCGTTTTCTTGCTGCTAGCGCGCGCAGTAGTTTTTCATCATGCTGCTACTAGCGCGCAACGGCTTTCTCTGATAGGCTCGCTTCGCTTTTGTTGCTCCGCTCGCTGCCTCCCCACCCCTGCTTAGCGTTCCACTTGTGATCCTGGATGCAGTGGAGGATTTTTATAAATGCGCCCGAATGCCCTCCATAAGACCCTATTTCTCTTTCCCCCCTCGAGAAAGAGAAAGAAGAGAAGAAAGGATTTCTTCTCTTCTTTCATGTGAACGGCCCTATCTTGTATCGAAAGGTTTTTCGTGCTATACACCACGTTGAGAAAGACCAACCTCCTATGTACCGTACCATTTTGGTACCTCGAAAGGGAGGTGCTCCTTATGATGCTACGGACGGCTGTCCGAAGTGCAAGGGGTAAACTCGGACTCGGATAGGATAGGATTGTGCGTGCCGGGCCCTTCGGGTGTCATATTTTGGCCGAGTTCCCCGTACCGTAGGCCCCTATGTTACGCGGCCGTAATATTTTGTTACGTTCCACCGCTGTTACGCCAGAAATAAAAGGTTCCACACGAGCTCCCGTTCTGCGGCGTGGTGGCAGGACCGCTAGGGGATTGGCTCCGGGTGTAGGTAGGGTCAAATCTGCAGGGGTCATGCAAATACATAGGCCCCTTCCCTTCTGCCGAGTGGTTTAGAAGGCGCTTTCCGATCTACGGTCCCTCGGAGCGAAGGGTTAGGCAGGTAGTACGGGCCCTCTGACTTCCAGCTATGTGCTGTGCGGCTCCCGCGAAGCGAATGAAGGGAAGCTCGAAGCTTTCCAAACCGATTACCGCGGCGGCTTATGTAGTGGTCGGCCAACTAAAGCTCGCTAAGCTTCGCTTCCCTCCCCCCTTACTGAACTTATGTAGTCGTCGGCCTTCTATAAGCGACTTGTCGAGTCTACGAAGCTTTGCTTCTTGTAGTCGTAGTCTTGTAGTCGGCCCGTAATGCCTCCCTTCATTTGCTTGCCTCCTTCCAGCCCAGAATGCTTGGCCTCCTGCGCCAAGTCGATCTTTTAGGCCGTCCCGGAAGCTACCGCTTCTACGACGAGTCGCTTCTCCCCTTCTCCACTCTCTCTGGCGGAGAAAGCTCTTCGAGCTTACGGGTGAGCTTACGCTTACTCTCAGCCTCTTTGATTGGTAGGCGGGCGGGCTAAGCCCCCTACTTAAGATTCAAAAGGGTAATTGGATTATGTCGTGACGCTTTGGTTAGGCCGACTACTCTACTATAGACTACTTCTAGCTTCTATAGTGGCCCTTCCACTTTTGTGTAGTTGTAGTTTGTATTGGTACTGAATGAACATATCAAACAAAGGCGAGCAGTATAAGCCCTTCTCCGGCCTGGGAAAAGCAGCGAACTCTAGAAGCTAGGGCTTTGTTCACCTTTGGACACGAACACTATTCCGTTCTCAGCGGAAACCCGCCTTAGAGATTGAACGTCGACTTATCTTATTGCCGTTCAATCTAAGACAGCGCTGATAGCTTGTAGTGAACAGCCCCCTTATGAAACCAACCGAAAGCAGCCTTTGGTACTTAAGTAGTTAAGGCGAACAGCCCCCCTTGCAACTATGATAGAAAGCCGTTTGCTTGTTGCCAAACCGTTCGCCTTTCTTTTGAATCAAAGTAGGGCGAGCCCTTATAGATAGGGCAAAAAAGAAAGGCCTTTCTTTTTTTGAATCAAAGTAGGTCGCGACTGTTGTATTGTAGTCGGTCGGGGGGCTTCTACGACAGCTCCGCTTCCTCGTCTTGCTTCTGGCAAAGCTTCTACTTTGCTTGCTTGCGCGAAGGCTTAGAGTCCTTTTCGCTAGGTCCAAAAGCTTCCGTCAAAGCGAAAGATCTGATTCAACAGAAATCCCGCATATTGAGCGCAGCTGATATGCGGCTACGGCTAGGCGATCATATCATGCCATAAATGACTTATATATGTATAGAGAGATCCCCTAGATATACAGATAGAATAGATGCTCATGGATAGACAGACATTCCATTGATTCACGAAATGGCTCGTCGATCCAAATGAATCATTCTTCTGGTCTCTCTCCGCCCCCCGCCCCGAAACTGACCCACGGCACAGCGCCCATTCGCTTCGCGCGCGGGAAGGCTTAGAAGTTCAGTTCATGAGACCGCAGCGGAGTGGAGCAGCCGCGACACGAAGTTCCTTACCTTAGCTGGATCTCGCTGGTGCCACCTAAACGGTAGGTAGGCGGCGGATGTGTGACGTTTGGAGTTGTCGTTCGTGCACCTGTCCCCAATGGAAGAATGAGTGATCCGTTCCCCTGCAGATCATGGCCTTACCACTCGGTCCCCGATGGCCAGCGGGGGATTCGGTATAGCAGCTCACGTTCGTTTGCGCTGCGCGTTCCCGCTGGACTGGACACGTGTTAGCTGTAGGAAGTATGGTTCCGAAAGTGACTTCGGTTCGCCAGTTCAGGCTCAACTCCTCGCTTTACGTTAGCGGACCTACAGGTCGGGCCGGGGCTCCGCGCTCTTTCTTTCTGTGTGGGACGATGCCGGGGAGAGAAGGGAATGCGTCGAGGCGGCGAACAACAACAACACAACTACATTTTGGCTTTTCCCTCCATGAGATGAGCCCAGTGCATTGGACCGATGGATAAGAGAACTGAGCTGGCCCAAAAAGCGCTTGGGCGCTCTACGTACGATGTAGACTCCATCAGATACATATCGATTTCTTTCTGATGGATCCAGAATAGATGGTTGTCTCATCAATAGATAGAAATAGGAGATTTCCCCTTATTATTGATAGATTCCCTCTCTATCCATTCCTACTCTTTCGATCTATCAGAACAGATCAGGCTATCTATCAATCGATTTGAGCACGTTCATATCGCTTTTCGTTCATTTCCGCCATAATAAGAAGCAGGCGAAGCAGCGAAGAAACAAGCGAGAAAACTACAGTGCGCGCTAGCGCACGAAGCATGATGAAAAACTACTGCGCGCGCTAGCGCGCGGCTCCAGCAAGCTCCGGCAGCAAGTTCAGGCGCCCGCTAGGGCGCCGCAACGCGCTTTGCCGTTGCAGCAAGATTCAAAACGGATGCACGCGCTAGCGCGCTGCCGTTGCGCTGGCTGCGCGTTAGCGCCGCGCTAGCGCTCAATCCGTTGCTTGTTGCGCTGTAGTTTTTCATCATGCTGTTAGCGCAACGGCTTGAGCGCGTCAGCGCTCATGGAGTTGCTTGTTCCTCCCTTGAGCGCTGACGCGCTCAAGCCGTTGCGCGTTAGCGCAGCCAGCAAGATGCGGCTGAAAAGCCGTATCGCGCTAGCGCGCTCACGTTTTTCAGCTGGGTACCAATCCTGTAGTGGCGCTTCGTATGCTCCTTCGTTTGCACCGTTTGCTGCTTCACGCCCTTGAATTCTTATTCACGAATGAGGGAAAGCCAACAGAAAGATTCGATTCTGACTTCGTAGAGCCGGTGCTGCTGCTGCCTGCGCGTAGGGCCGTCCCCCACTCCCGTCCCGGGGCGCTAAGGGGCTTTTGTTTTTGGAACAGACGGCAGTGTTTTGCTGACGCCTCGAATCAAGCTTTTGTTGCGACATGCTATGTTTTCTCCCCCATTGCTAGTAGGTTGATGGGTCGCACGCCCGGCACACATGTTTTGGCCTTGTGTGTCCATAACTCAAAATAGGTGACCTAACGGCCGCCGCCCGACTAGACATACCAATAGTCACCAGATTCATATGGGCTACAGGGGAGTGGGCAATGATCTTCTTAAGATCGATCTGTCTTGAAGTGGTCGAGGGAGTATATATTATAGCAATCGCGCTTGGAGTATAAATGAAAGGAGTGGAACGAAGTGTCGCTTCGGGAAACATGGGTATTGAAAATCTTAAAAACCCGTGGGTTCCCAATTTTGAAGGAATTCCTGCCAAGATGACGGATCCTGCCGTAGGTGCCTCTACATGAGCTTCGGGTAACCAAATATGAACTGGTACCATAGGCACTTTGACGGCGAAAGAGGCGAAAGAAGCAATCCATAGAAAGATTTGGCGCCGCTCACTAAATTCTGTGGTTAATGAGATTTGTGAATCGGTGGTTCCTGTTTGGAGAAGAATCAACGGAATAGCTAATAGCATAAAAACAGATCCAAGTGAAGTATATAGGAAAAACTGATATGCTGCCTTGATCTTTCTTTGTCTCGAACCCCATACCCCTATAATAATGGTAGAGTAAGGGGTGGCCCCAAAGCGGAATTGACCGGTGGTGGTTGGTCGAAGCTCCAGTAGGTAGCCACTCCCTTCTCAGGGAACCGTACGTGAGACTTCCGCATCATACGGCTCCGTCCCGAGCTTCCGTCGTCGGCCCTTGTCATTAGACCACTATCTATGCATGTATTTTCCGCCTGGACTCTCGAATCTTTTGCTTCTCGGGTGGTGGCGAACAATGCTGCTTGCGTTGCGGGAGATGCCCGCCCGTAGGGCCCGGCCAGCTTCCCGCCCGAAAGAACCGCTCACTAGCTAGCCGGACTAGTGGGAGGGGGGGCCCGACCGTAGAAAACCATGCC